CACGGGGTTTTTTAAATCCACCTGTGAGATACACACGAAATACGTGCAGGATCATCATTAGAACCATCATACTTGCTGACCATCGATGAACTGATCGGATTAACCAACCAAAGTTGGCCTCCGTCATTATATATTGAACGGAGGAAAAAGCCTCTGTAACGGTTGGTCGGTAGTAAAAAGTCATAGCAAAACCGGTAGCAACTTGTACTAAAAAACAAGTAAGTGTAATTCCCCCTAAACAATAAAATATGTTGACATGAGGAGGAACATATTTACTCGTTATATCATCCGCAATTGCCTGAATCTCAAGACGTTCCTCAAACCAATCATATACTTTATTGAGATAGGTAACTAGCTCGACTCCCCCTCCGAGAACCGTATATGAAAATTTCATCTCGTACGGCTCAAGCAGAAACACACAAATTTTCAACGGATATTAGAAAAAAAGGTTCAAAACTTCATCAGCCACAGGATTGTATCAATTTGCCTTGAAGATATTAAATAAGAAAAATCCAGAATTTCTTCTTTGTGATGATAATGCCAAAAACCTCAAGTTAGCTCATCTGTCTTTCTTTCCCTTATGTTGATCATTAGAGGCCTCTTGACTTTTCTCTTCCCTATTTTTTATTTATTTTATTTATTTTACTAGTAAAATAAATAAAAATTTATAGTGGTTTTCTAATAGAAATTATCTTGTTGCGATCCTATAAATCAGTTCAATTAAAACCTTAGATTCATACTAGAGCCACGATGATTGAGTCTCAAGCTAAACAAAAGGCAAGGGTTCTTCGAATAAGAACCGCTTGATGATCATTTATTGAATTGGTGTAATGACTCGACAAAATCGAGAGAAAAAAAGTTGTCTTTTGGGCAAACAAAATTGGAAAGAAGAAAAGTTCTTTTTTTATTAAGAACTACTTGAATTTTTTTTTTCAGTCTGGTTGCGAGGTCTAAATAGTGAGTATGAATCATAGTTCCATTTTTTTTTTTCTTGATCCACTCTATGTATTTCGTGTTCCAGATACTAGAATAAATAATATCCGACGAATTAGAATCATCTTGATAGAGAGAACAGGCCCTTTCTATGTATTATCAATAGGATCAATTCTAACAAGTCACACACTCATATTCCAGAGATACCAAAACAAAAAAATCCACGGTCGAACTACCAGAATGTCTAGAAATGTGGAGCTTAAAGCAGAAAGACCCTTTTTGGATGGAAAAACTATGACTTCGTAGTTTTAGTTAGTAGAAACCTAATTCATTAAAATTCCGTCCAGTAAAACAGAAGAATTATAAATTTCTAAAATGATAGATAGGAATATCGCGAATAAAGCCATTGCAACCCCCATAAAAGGAGTAGTCCCCCAACCCGGAGCGACTTTCCCATATTCCGAATTCAAGGGTTTCAATAAACTACCTGCGCCAGTTCGTTTTGGCCTAGGTCTAGAACTATCTTCAACGGTTTGTGTAGCCATAAATTCTATTTAATCATTGGTGTTGACTTTGTATACTATTCCGTTGTAGTTGTAAATACACGATCTTTATCATAGATCCATTGTAATCTTGAAATTCGATAAAAATGGAAACAGCAACTTTAGTCGCCATCTCCATATCTGGTTTACTTGTAAGCTTTACTGGGTATGCCTTATATACCGCGTTTGGGCAACCCTCTCAACAATTAAGAGATCCATTCGAAGAACATGGGGACTAATTGAAGTAAGAAGTCTCCCAGCTGGGAGACTTCTTACTTCAATTAAATTATTTCATTTTTTAGTCGGAACCTTAGGTGGTTCTCGGAAGAAGATAGCGAAAAAAATTATCCCTAAAGTCGAAACTAAAAGGAACGTATAAACCAATGCTTCCATAGATTCGATCGTGGTTTATTTACAATTATAACTTCCACACCTATTCACTTGTCATTTGGGATCATTTCCCATATAAAAAAAAGAAAAAGAGTCAAAGAAAGGACAGGAGATGTTTCCCATATCAAATCAAAAAAGAGAGGCGAAAGATACCATAGCAATGTGGTATCAGATTGTCTGTCTCCTTGTAGTTGGATCCCCAACTTTTTGGAATGTCCCAAATTCTACTTGAGCATCCAAGTCTGGATCAATACCAGCAAAAACATCTCGGAACAAGGTTCGAGCGCCATGCCAAATGTGTCCGAAAAAGAAGAGCAAAGCAAAGGTAGCATGACCAAAAGTGAACCAACCCCTTGGACTGCTGCGAAAAACACCATCTGATTTCAAAGTAGCTCGATCTAATTCAAAAATTTCTCCTAATTGGGCACGCCTCGCATATTTTTTTACAGTAGCAGGATCAGAATAACTTACTCCATTAAGTTCGCCACCATAGAACTCCACCGTTACGCCTACTTGTTCAACGCTATATTTGGATTCTGCTCTTCTAAAAGGAACGTCCGCTCTCACAATTCCCTCTTCATCTACCAAAACTACCGGAAATGTTTCAAAAAAAGTAGGCATACGACGTACAAAAAGCTCGCGCCCTTCTTTATCTCTAAAGACGGGATGTCCTAACCATCCAACAGCTATTCCATCCCCATTGTCCATTGAGCCTGCTCTGAATAATCCCCCCTTTGCCGGATTATTACCAATATAATCATAAAAAGCTAATTTTTCGGGAATTTTAGACCAAGCTTCTGATAAACTAAGATTTTCGGCTAACCCATCGCTAACTCTTCGATATATTTCTTGCTGAAAGTATCCCTGATCCCACTGATAACGAGTAGGTCCAAATAATTCGATTGGGGTAGTTGCCGATCCATACCACATAGTTCCGGCAACTACGAAAGCTGCAAAAAAAACAGCAGCGATACTACTGGAAAGTACAGTTTCAATATTGCCCATACGTAATCCTTTGTATAGACGTTGAGGCGGACGGACACTAAGATGGAATAGGCCCGCTAATATGCCCAGTGTACCCGCAGCAATATGATGCGAAGCTATTCCTCCCGGAACGAAAGGATCAAAACCTTCTGCACCCCACGCAGGATTTACAGCTTGTACTTTTCCTGTTAGTCCATAAGGATCGGACACCCATATCCCAGGACCATACAAACCGGTTACATGAAATGCACCAAAGCCAAAACAAGCCACCCCTGCAAGAAATAAATGAATTCCAAAGATCTTGGGCAAATCCAAAGAAGGTTTTCCCGTCCGCTCATCACAGAATATTTCTAGGTCCCAATATACCCAATGCCAGATAGCTGCCAAGAAACACAAGCCAGAAAACACAATATGCGCACCTGCCACACCTTCATAACTCCAAATACCCGGATTCGTTATAGTTCCTCCTGAAATACTCCAACCACCCCACGAATTGGTTATTCCTAAACGAGTCATGAAGGGGATGACGAACATACCTTGTCTCCACATTGGATCCAGAACAGGATCAGAGGGATCAAAAACCGCTAATTCGTATAAAGCCATCGAGCCAGCCCAACCAGAAACTAGAGCTGTATGCATTATATGCACCGAAAGCAATCGACCCGGATCATTCAATACGACAGTATGAACACGATACCAAGGCAAACCCATGGAAATACCCCTTTAGCAAAGAAAAATAGACACGATGTCGTTTTATTTTATCGCATTGGAAAAGACTATCCATATCCTATGTACCTAACCCTTCTAAGGGATTCTGTGTCAGAAAGCGTGAATATTTATTTCATTCCATTAAAAATAAGAAGCCAATTCTGTTTGTAAGAAGAAAGAGAAGCAGATCTATTCTATACTCGATAAGTGCCAATATGCAATGGGTAGCTTGGGCTATTTCGAAAAACGAAGAATAGATCCCTAATCCCTCTTTGTTTATCATTCGAATCACAGATTCCTTTTTCTTTATTCAATCTGTCTTACCTTCCTTATATGTATAATTTTTCAATCTATGTAGCATTTCAATCTATGTATTAATAGAATCTATAGTATTCTTATAGAATAAGAAAAAAATGAAGATAATAAACTGCGGATTCTTTCTTTCTTTTCCATTCTTAAGTTTCCATATTAAAGTGTAGTTTTCTTACTTAAATCTAATAATATTAATCTAATATGCCCATTGGTGTTCCAAAAGTACCTTACCGGATTCCCGGAGATGAAGAAGCGACTTGGGTTGACTTATACAATGTTATGTATCGAGAAAGGACACTTTTTTTAGGTCAAGAGATTCGTTGCGAGATCACGAATCATATTACAGGTCTCATGGTATATCTCAGTATAGAAGATGGAATTAGCGATATTTTTTTGTTTATAAACTCCCCCGGCGGGTGGCTAATCTCAGGAATGGCGATTTTTGATACGATGCAAACGGTGACACCAGATATATATACAATATGCCTCGGAATAGCCGCGTCCATGGCTTCCTTCATTCTGCTTGGAGGAGAACCCACTAAACGTATAGCATTCCCTCACGCTAGAATTATGCTTCACCAACCGGCTAGTGCTTATTATCGGGCAAGGACACCAGAATTTTTACTAGAAGTGGAAGAGTTACACAAAGTTCGCGAAATGATCACAAGGGTTTATGCACTAAGAACAGGCAAGCCTTTTTGGGTTGTATCCGAAGACATGGAAAGGGATGTTTTTATGTCAGCAGACGAAGCCAAAGCTTATGGACTTGTCGATATTGTAGGGGATGAAATGATTGACGAGCACTGCGATACTGATCCAGTATGGTTTCCAGAAATGTTTAAGGATTGGTAGTGGCTGAATTTCTTGTAAATTTATTTCAAACCTAAATTCGGGTTTTATGCGATTTTATAGAAAATAGAAATACTTCATGATGATGAATCATCAGGTTAAGATCGATCTAAACCAATCCATTTTTTTCTATATACATACGACATGCCAACGGTTAAACAACTTATTAGAAATGCAAGACAGCCAATACGAAATGCTAGAAAAACGCCCGCGCTTAAGGGATGTCCTCAGCGTCGAGGAACATGTGCTAGGGTGTATGTGCGACTCGTTCAGATCATGAGTTCAAACAAATAAGACAATTTTTGAAATATCCATGATCGGTACCAATGAATAGGATAGAGCTTCTCTCTCCTATATTTCTACGGTATATAGAATTTATGGTTTCCTTTGGTGCAAATCCAATCATCTAGATTGGAAGAAGCAATTCCCCCATTGGTAGCAAATGGTTATCGATTAAGCGGAGGAAATAGTAATAAAAAGAAAAGGCTTATGCTCCTTTATCTTAAAAGAACGGACTAAAGGGTCAGCTACTTAGCCAACTTTCATAATTAAATACCGTCACTGTATGAATAACTCTTATTTATTGTGAAAAGAGCGATTTACTCTATATAGGTAGAGCCAAAGACTGTGAACTATACAAGTTCACAATACCTTTTGATGAAAGAAAGGGCTCCGGTGTATAGAGAGGGCCTCACCGTTTAAAAGAGAACCATAGAAACGATGGAACCCACTGTTTTTTAGTATCGTTAGAATTTGTTATTTCTATGCGAAATAACTGAAGGGGATAGAATAAAAAATCGTGGTTGGGAAGGTTATAGTAGCAAAAGCCATTGGAATTCATATTTTATATATCGGAATAATCCGTTTTGTTATTAATGGGAAAAAGTACGGTTAAAAGAAGAGAAATCATTAGTTATTCATTAAGGTTAATTTGATTCAATGACCAGAGTTCCGCGAGGATATATAGCTCGGAGACGACGAACAAAAATGCGTTCATTTGCCTCCAACTTTAGAGGGGCTCATTTAAGACTTAATCGAATGATTACTCAACAAGTAAGAAGAGCTTTTGTTTCTTCTCATCGAGATAGAGGCAGGCAAAAGAGGGATTTTCGTCGTTTGTGGATCACTCGGATAAACGCAGCAACACGGATATATAAAGTATTCGATAGTTATAGTAAATTAATACACAATCTGTACAAAAAGGAATTGATACTTAATCGTAAAATGCTTGCACAAGTAGCTGTATTAAATCCAAATAATCTTTACACGATTTCCAATAAAATAAAGACCATCAATTAAAGGGATAAAAAAGTAATATACAGGAATAATTAAAACCGAATTCCCGGAGAGGGAACTCCGGGAAGATACAATAAATTAAGATTAAGTGGTAGGAATCAACGAGCATGTTGCAATAAATAAAAAACTATTTCTTTTTTCCCATTTTTCTTTCTTTTCTTATAACAAACAAAAGAATCTAAACTGGATTACTTTATTTATATATGAGTCTGACCCTTTCGAATAAAACATCAACAATCGGAACTTAAGCTCCGATTGTTGTTTCTTAAATTCTGGTTGGAGTTTCTTAAATTTCGATTGGAATTGAACTTTTGTGTTAATTGAGGAATATGTCTATTTTTTCTGTGTCTAGGACCAGTAATTATTGAAATTGACTGGGCTTGAAATTGCTTCTCATTTTCATAGTTACGGAATGGTAAGAAAGATAAAATACGAGCCTGTTTTATAGCAAGAGTAATTAATCTTTGTTGTTTCAAGGTTAATCTATTTATTCGTCTGGATAATATTTTTCCTTGTTCACTAATAAATCGATTAATTAAGCTCATGTTTCTATAATCAATTCGATCCCCCGGACCAATTCGGGAACGCCTACGAAAAGGTTGTTTGGATTTACGAAAAGGTTGTTTGGATTTACGAAAAGGTTGCTTGGATTTATGAAAAGTTTGTTTGGATTTACGAAAAAAAGGTTGCTTAGATTTACGAAAAGGTTGTTTAGATATATACATGATTTATTCCTTATTTAAAAATTTGAAAAAGATTTCTTTATTTTATTAATTTTGGATCCAGAAGAAGTAGTCTTTCTTTGGTCCATATATTATTTGATTCATATACTATATATAAAAAAACCTCTATACATATGAAATAATATCTACCTAAAGTAGATTTTTTTTGTATTCTATCTATGTTCTATATATTAAATAATAAATTCTTACTCTTTCTATTCTTTAGAAAAATCAAAAACACGATGCTCCTATTTCTTTATTTCATTATGAGTCGTATGCTTGCGGCAATAACGACAAAATTTTCTTAATTCTAATTGTCCGGGTGTATTGTGGCGATTCTTTTGAGTACTATATCTAGAAATCCCCATCGATTCCTTATTGGTACCCTTTCGAACACAACTGATACATTCCAAAATCACTCTGATTCTAACATCTTTGCCCTTTGCCATGAACCTCCTTTCCTTTTTGGATCGACTTAACTTAATTCTTATACCTGTTCTTTTATTCTTCTATATTGGATCCGAAAAAGAAGAATAAAATCCAATAGAATAAAAAATGGAGAAATAATTAAAGAATACAATCCTTGTCGAATTAGCAAGGATTTAGCTTCGAAATCCTTTCATTTAAGTAGCAAGCCCGGCTTCTTGTGAGGCCTGACTTAGCTTGGATACCGCTTTTAATTAAATTTATGTTTTCTTCCAAAATGAGATTTACCAAATTTTTGATGACGCTGAGGTTCAACCCAATCCATCTTTTCTTTCTTTTTGCTTCGTATACTAAAAAAGAATTAAAAGAAAATTTTCGTCATGTCACGAAAAATTCTATCTCTCGTATAGGAATAACTAGAATTAAAAAAAAGGGAATGACAAAGCATCTGGGAATAAACGATTAATTTCTATCAATAAACCTGCTAAAGCCCCAAACCATAGAGTACTTAGCACGGGTGCTACAGAGAGATATGTTTTTATATCCCGCATTGAAAATCCTCCTTCCTTATTGGAATACATATATGATCAGATACTCTTGCCCAAGATCGTTTGTATTTCTTTATTTAGGCGAAATTCCTAACTAAAAAAACAAAATCAATATTCTATATATATAGAATGAACCATATAGACGAGATTTTCCTATCCCTAAAAAAGAAAAGGTTGACCCCTTCTTCCTATACATTACTAAGGAATAGTAATCTTTCTTTTATAGGCGAAATTCCACTGGATTTTAGATATATACCCTTCCTTGATTATATGAGACCAAAAACAAGAAATGATAAGAAAGTTCTATATAGATAGAGAAATAGAAGGAAATTACGATGTGGAAAACAAGAAAGGAATTGTGTACAATGGCATTGTACAACAATTTGAAAAAGGGATGTAGCGCAGCTTGGTAGCGCGTTTGTTTTGGGTACAAAATGTCACAGGTTCAAATCCTGTCATCCCTACCTATTACTTCTCTCTTCTTTATGGGCTGTAGCGGGGAGATCCATTAAAGTGTATATAACTTGAATTTGTGGATACTATACGTACGTGAGACACATTAGGAGTATAAAAGGATTTTCTTTTTGAAAGCGCTCTTAGTTCAGTTTGGTAGAACGCGGGTCTCCAAAACCCGATGTCGTAGGTTCAAATCCTACAGAGCGTGATTCCATCTATCTTCTGTCGAAACANAGTAAAATAACTTAAAAAAAAAAAAACAAAGTCGAATTACAACTCCAATTTGACCTCCTCTCTAGTCTGGAGGAGGTCAATCAAAAAAAATAAATATTACTCAATCAAAGATCCAACTGATCCCCACGCCTGTATTGCAAATACGCAGTCACGAATAATCCCGCTAAAGTAATAGGAATTAGGCCTAAGACGATTCCAAATAGAAAAACTTCAATCATTTCGATTTGTTCGAGGGGATAAAAAAAGAGGTACGATCTATCTCTAAATAATAGTCTAAATTATCCACGAATCTCAATGACCAAAAAAAGAATTGGTAATTAGCGTGGAAAAGGGTCCTATAATATCAGGAATCCAAAAGAAAGATTCTTATTTTCTGACTTATTCATTCAATTCATTTCAAATAAGACGTATCTTGTTCAAGCCAATAAATAGAGCTGGGGTTATAGTTAAAGCAGCCAGTAGAAAACCGAAATAACTAGTTATAGTAAGCATGAAGGGGTTAAATTCCATTTTTTTTACTACACTACATATGTTGGTAAAGCACTTACCTAAGTTATGGAAAATTCCTAATTCATCGGTTATTTTAGATAATACTAAAAAACAAGATAGAGCGAGATACAGAAGTGTAAAAGAAAATCGATTCATCAGATGGGACATGAGTCCCTAATTCCGAATCAAGAGATTTATTGTGGAATCTGTCAGTTAAGTAAAGTAATAATATTAAGAACTAGATCATCTAAACCCATTGAAAAATGAAATTGGATTTTTTGGGAATTTTGGAATAAAAGATAACTAAAGAATGCAATTTGAAAAAAGTTCTTTCTATTTCAGATTATTTCTTTTTCAATAGGATTTAATCCTCTTTTTAGAGCAAATGGTCGTCCCCTATTCCTTCTTATTTTAACTCATTGTATTCCATATGGAATAAGAGGAGAAGAAAACCATTCCAAGACTCCCGAAGACCCCCCAGAAAAAGGAAAAAATTGACTTTATTTTTATTTATTCATTTTTCGAACCCCAACCAAAGTTGATTCGAAGACGAGTTACTTCAATTATCTTTTTCTTTTAAGTTCTATCTTCTGTCTTTCCCTATTTCTTCTCGTAAAGTTACATGCTTGCAGTTTGGTTAAGAAAGTTAGACCTAATCCAACAAACAAGATAGGATTGATTACGAATCTTGATTCTTCAAAGAATGTATTCCGTTTCTTTCATAACGGATTATCTACTATTCGATTTTCTATTTTTTAGATAGTATTTTATACTAACCAATTTAATTCCTTAAAGGGAAAAGTTGGATTCGAATAAAACTTTTAACTAAAAAGGGATAGATTTCGCATATACTTATCCTTGTATTGCGTCAATATGAGAATATCCTTCCTAAATTCTTTATCCAAACCTATTGATCATTAACTTAGGTTTTCCCAAGATCCTGGTCACTATTCCAAATTAAATTATTCTACTATTCCGAAGACAATGAAAATAAGTAGGACCCCAAAAATTGGGGTTTCTATTGATGCCTTGAATAACATGTGGTTTCCCTATAGACAAAGAACAAAGAAGAAAAAAAAGAAGGGAATTCTGTTTCGGGACCAAGCCAAAC